GAGGGCCCCAATTGGTAGAAAAAAACCCGCAACCCCTTGGGGTTATCCTGCGCTTGGAAGAAGAAGTAGAAAAAGGAATAAATATAGTGATAGTTTGATTCTTCGTCGCCGTAGTAAATAGGAGAATATTGAAAATAGAATATGTTTCCTCATCTTTACAAAAAAAAAAGGAGTAATTAGCTGTGACACGTTCACTAAAAAAAAATCCTTTTGTAGCTAATCATTTATTGATAAAAATTGCGAAGCTCAACACGAGGGCAGAAAAAGATACAATCGTAACTTGGTCCCGGGCATCTACCATTATACCCACAATGATCGGCCATACAATTGCTATTCATAATGGAAAGGAACATTTGCCTATTTATATAACAGATCGTATGGTAGGTCACAAATTGGGAGAATTTGCACCTACTCTGAATTTCCGGGGGCATGCGAGAAACGATAATAAATCTCGTCGTTAATATATTAATTAATAAAGTGGATATGGGTGCTCATCGTTTATTGGTGGGAGGTGAACCTTATGATAAAGAGTGACCCAGATGTAGAAGTATACGCTTTAGGTCAACATATACGTATGTCTGCTCATAAAGCGCGAAGAGTAATTGATCAGATTCGTGGGCGTCCCTACGAGGAAACACTTATGATACTAGAACTCATGCCTTATCGAGCGTGTTATCCCATTTTAAAATTAGTTTATTCTGCAGCAGCAAATGCTAGTCACAATATGGGATTCAACGAAACGGCTTTAATCATTAGTCAAGCCGAAGTTAATGAAGGTACTAGCATGAAAAAGTTAAAACCCCGAGCCCGAGGACGTAGTTATCCGATAAAAAGACCCACCTGTCATATAACTATTGTATTGAAAGATACATCTAAAGAGAAAAACTATTTCATATGGTTAAGAAAATATGGATGGGTATATAAAGATAAGTATAAAGATGTCAGAGAGAGGTATCTATATATGATGGATCATATGCTATATCGTAACAGAATGACGTGGGCTAATAGAGAAATGATATGGCCTTATAGAGATAGCGAGGTGCTATGGGACAAAAAATAAATCCACTCGGTTTCCGACTTGGTACAACCCAAAGTCATCATTCTGTTTGGTTTGCACAACCAAAAAGTTATTCCGAGGGTCTCCAGGAAGATCAAAAAATACAGGATTGTATCAAGAATTATGTACAAAAAAATAGGAAAATATCCTCGGGTGCCGAGGGAATTGCACGCATAAAGATTAAAAAAAGAATCGATCTGATCCAGGTCATAATATATATGGGATTCCCAAAATTGTTCATAGAGGGCAGCCCGCGAGGAATTGAAGAATTACAGAGCAATGCACAAAAAGAATTTAATTCTGTGAACCAAAAACTTAACATTGCTATCACAAGAGTTGAAAAACCGTATGGACAACCTAATATTCTTGCAGAATTTATAGCCGAACAATTAAAGAATAGAGTTTCGTTTCGAAAGGCAATGAAAAAAGCTATTGAATTAACTGAAAAAGCAGATACAAAGGGAATTCAAGTACAAATTGCAGGGCGTATCGACGGAAAGGAAATAGCACGTGTCGAATGGATCAGAGAAGGTAGGGTTCCCCTACAAACCATTCGAGCCAAAATTGATTATTGTTCCTATACAGTTCGAACTATCTATGGGGCATTAGGAATCAAAATTTGGATATTTGCAGACGAGGAATAATGGGCCTTTCGTTGTCTTTCTGTTCCATCCATCCGGCAATTGAATAAAAAATCACAAACTCGTTCATTTTTTTCCGTTCAATCAAAAAAATGAGAATTTTTTCGAATTCTTAATTCTATAGGGTTGAATAACAATTCGATTGACTCCATCTCCATATAATTGCTATGCTTAGTGTGTGACTCGTTGGTTTTTTATTTAGAGTTAGGTTAGGATTAAAAAACAAAGGGCCATCCCCTAGTATGAACTAATAACTATATAACTAATAACCAGCTCATTGCTTCGTATTATCTGGATCCAAGGAACCAGTCGCTATATGATGTATTGATCATATTGTTGTAGCAACTGAAGCATTTTTTTTTACATAAAAGAAAAATCAATCTATAAGGTTGTGAAGCAAAAACAAAGGGATATGGATAAATGGAGGGGTGAGAGAAAGAAAGAAAAAGAATAGCAATGATATATGATTCCAATATGTATGGTCTATGAACTATCTTATAAAAGGCAATGTAATAAAGCATTAATGTATTCGTCCATAATTAATAATTAGATTCGATGAATATGAATACAATTTATACGAAAAATAAAAAAGAATAAAGAGCGCCGAGTCAATAAAGACTGAGAAGATTGATTCAGGAACAAATTTTATTAGGAGCTCCATTGCAGAGTTCGGGCCTAGTCATTAATCGAGAAGCGATGGGAACGACAGAACCTGTGACTGAGGAAGATTCCCTTGAAAACGAATCCTAATGATTCATTGGGTGGGATGGCGGAACGAGCCAAGAACCAATTCATTTATTCTGATAGGTCATGGAACGCCCCTACGAATGAAAGGGATGTTGAAAGAGCAAATATTCGCCCGCGAAAGCCTTACTGGATTGCTAAGTTTTGGGCAATTCAATAAAAATAAATAAAATAAAGGTAAAAATAAATGAAGATTCATTAATTATAAAATGGAATTTATCATTTTATTTTATTCCTACGTGTACGTGACAGATTATATCTCAAAAAATTCCATGATTCATTATTCATTCAATTCAAAATATATACAATATTATTTAATCGTTTCATTCGCGAGGAGCTGGATGAGAAGAAACTCTCATGTCCAGTTCTGCAGTAGAGATGGCATTGAGAAACAACCATCAACTATAACCCCAAAAGAACCAGATTTCGTAAACAACATAGAGGAAGAATGAAGGGAATATCTTATCGAGGCAATCGAATTTGTTTCGGCGGATACGCCCTTCAGGCACTTGAACCCGCTTGGATCACATCTAGACAAATAGAAGCGGGGCGACGAGCCATGGCACGATATGCGCGTCGTGGTGGAAAAATATGGGTACGTATATTTCCAGACAAACCTGTTACAGTAAGGCCTACCGAAACACGTATGGGTTCGGGGAAAGGATCTCCCGAATATTGGGTATCCGTCGTTAAACCGGGTCGAATACTTTATGAAATGGGTGGAGTATCAGAAATTGTAGCCAGAGAAGCTATTTCTATAGCTGCGTCCAAAATGCCTATACGAACTCAATTCGTTATTGCGGGATAGGGATATGGAACGAAAGGAAAGGGGCCTTGTGATGAAAAAACCGCAGTTTTTTTATTTCTGGACAAACAATCTTTCTTCTTTTTTTCTTCGCCCTTTAGTTAGTTAGCATTGAAAGAAAAAAGAGAAAAATAATAAGAATGATATGATTCAACCTCAGACCTATTTAAATGTAGCGGACAACAGCGGGGCTAGAGAATTAATGTGTATTCGAATCATAGGAGCTAGTAATCGCCGATATGCTCATATTGGTGACGTTATTGTTGCTGTAATCAAAGAAGCAGTTCCCAATATGCCTCTACAAAGATCAGAAGTGATCAGAGCTGTAATTGTACGTACATGTAAAGAACTCAAACGTGACAATGGTATGATAATACAATATGATGACAATGCAGCAGTTGTCATTGATCAAGAAGGAAATCCCAAAGGAACTCGAGTTTTTGGTGCGATCGCTCGGGAATTGAGACAGTTGAATTTTACTAAAATAGTCTCATTAGCTCCTGAGGTATTATAAATAGATTCTAAATAAATACTAATAGATGAAAACATAATAAAACATAAAAAAAGGGAGGTTCATAGTAAGATATCTGAACTGAATTAGATTCCATTAATTAGTAGAATGCATTAGTAGATTGTTTCTCACGCATATACCTTTAATAATTCATGAAAAAAAAAGAGTAGAGCATGCTGATTATATAAAAACCCGGAGGCACCAATAATTATAGTTCATCATGGGTAGGGACACTATTGCCGAAATAATAACTTCTATACGAAATGCTGACATGGATAAAAAAGGAACGGTTCGAATAGCATCTACAAATATCACTGAAAACATTGTTAAAATACTTCTACGCGAAGGCTTTATCGAAAATGTGAGAAAACATCGAGTAAGCAAGAAATATTTCTTGGTTTCAACTCTGCGACATAGAAGGAATAGAAAAGGGCCATATAGAACTGTTTTAAAACGTATCAGCCGACCCGGCCTACGAATCTATTCCAACCATCAACGAATTCCTAGGATTTTAGGAGGAATGGGTATTGTAATTCTTTCGACTTCTCGAGGTATAATGACAGACCGAGAGGCTCGACTAGAAGGAATCGGGGGAGAAATTTTGTTATATATATGGTGATCTTTATGATCTACGAATTGCATCCGTAGGAAAACTTCCTATTTTTTTTTTGAAAAAAGAGGAAGGGTTGTCTAATATCACTCCTACTCCATGAGTTGATAATAAAAGGGGTTACCTGGAATGAAAGAACAAAAATGGATTCATGAAGGTTTAATTACTGAATCACTTTCCAATGGTATGTTTCGGGTTCGTAGTGACTTTTCAACATTCCTCTCGTTCGGATACAATCGGAGGTTCAAAATTTCAAGAGACTTATTTTCTTTTCTTCGAAGGAGTAGATTCAAAATTAAAATAAAATTAAGGAGAAACAA